TATTCAAGATCCTCTGTTTTCGATTATCTAATAAATCACTTAATGAAAGTAGATTATCTTTCCGTTCATTTTAAAACTTCCATAATCCCTTCCCGAACCAAACATGAACCTTTCGATTCATTTGGCTCTCACGCTCAATTACTTAGGTTAAATTCTCATACTTTTTTTATGAATGTAATGAGCCTATCCTCTCTTCTTTATTCATGGTCCAAAAAAAATAAAAAAAAAACGAATCTAATGCAAAAGAAAAATACTTGGAGGACTCTTCTGACAAAATAAAAAATATGTAATTGTCAGCAAAGTTGTTTCTTTTTTGTTTCGTCAGTTCAAATCCAAAAATTATTTCTTACTTAATACATAAGGCATAGGTTGTCGATTCAGCATTGGATAAAAGAGGGAAAATGCCCATTGTTAGAATAAGCGATTCAAATCATTTTATCGAGATGAGTGTCCTATATCGATAAAATATTCATTTGAAAACCATCTTTTTAAGATAGTGGTAGAAAGAGTACCATGCTGCGTCTAGACTTCAAACGGTTTGCTTTAACCATCTTAACAGCCCCAATTATTGGTTGCTAGAGAATCAAAGTGGATTTGCCAATTAATCACGAAATGCTATGGTTCTTACATATAATTTCTTAATTTTTTCAGAAGTAATTCGCGAGATCGTGCACCTTTCTTTCCTAGTTATAACGGAAAAAGGTACAGCTGGTTGGATCCAGCCTATTCTTGAAATAAACAACTCACACACACTCCCTTTCCAAAAAAGATCAATATACCAATCACTACACTTAGATTTATTGGATTTGTTGCTAAAATATCGGTATTAAATCCGAAACTCCCGGCAGATGGCCAGTGGCCCAAAGAAACGAAAGAATCGGTTACATTTTTCATATAATCTCCTCTATAGATAGACTAAAAAATAGATCAGAGTTCTTTTTCTATCACTTTGCCCCTCTTTTTTATTTATTCTTTTTTGAAATCGAGTCAAAAAATATTCGAGTTATCAAAGGATGAACTACCCCTTGATTGTTGCAATACCTCAGAAAAAGAGTTCCCCGAAGGGGAAGGGTGAAAGCGAGTCGGTATACTAATTCCTCGTCTGCAAATCAGCCCTTCCCTTCCCTAGGTTATTTTCTCAACGAAAAAGTAATTGTAGAAGTGAAATCTTGATCTAATTTGAAAAAGCAAACGACAAGTCCACGGCAATAAAATAGGAAAAATATGTATTTTTTATATCTCTAAGATTAAACAAAAGGATTCGCAAATAAAAGTGCTAATGCTACAACCAATCCATAAATTGTTAAAGCTTCCATAAAAGCTAGACTAAGCAATAGAGTACCTCGTATCTTTCCCTCTGCCTCGGGCTGTCTCGCGATACCCTCTACGGCTTGACCCGCAGCAGTCCCTTGACCAACCCCAGGTCCGATAGAAGCAAGCCCTACGGCCAATCCAGCAGCAATAACGGAAGCAGCAGAAATCAGTGGATTCATGATAAGTTCCTCGTACCAACAAAAAGAAATGGTTAATGATACAATCAACCAATAAATTATGACTTAATTATTCCATCGATAGGATTCATCTAGTCGAAGTAACTAAGAACTTCGAATTTAAGTAATAATATTATTGAATCATCAGAACTACTTCGACTTCGATATATCTTTTTTCGTTTCTATCCACAGAGTCTTCGCGAATCCATAGAATTTTGTTCTCCCATTTCTTGGTTCCGAACTGTTATTTCAATTCTTCCATCTTTTTTTGATTTCATCGGTTTATTCAGGCAATTCACAGTCGCAACGAGACGAAAGGACTTCTGTTGGAACCCTACACACAGTAGTAGGGGAAATGAAATATATCTTTAGTTCATATATAACTAGTCAATATCTAATATCACATATACGTGTCTTTCTTCCATAACGTAAACCATGAAATTCAATCCAATTCAAGAATCAATCCATTTTTTTAGGAATCCCGTTTTTTGTAAATTTTTTTCTTCCTTCCGCTTTCGTTATCAGTATTCCAACCGAATACAATCTAATCTAAATGGGACAAATTAATTTGATTAGGGCGAATTATTGCATAGAAATGCCATTATTTGATTGATCTAAGTTCATGCAATTTCTTATTTATTAATATAAAATTGATTTTTATTTTGGAAAATTTTTTTGAATAAAATCAACTGGAAGGTAGAATCGTTTCTCCTGTTTTTTTATTTAATCACACGTCGTAAACATATATCTTATTCAAATTATGATTTGATGAATAAGAAGATTGGCTGACCAATATAATATAAAGTGAATATTCCTTGAGGAAAAGTACGATATTAAGTGGACGAAAAGGGAATTTTAGGAAAAAGATCCTTTAGATCTCTTTCCTTTTTTTTTACAACTCTCTAATATCGTAATTTTAGATTTTTTTGTCCCTATTGCTTTCTATCGTATATAGAGTCTTGTATATTTCTATTCCTTAAATAAATTATCTTGAGCCGCGCATACATTGG